ATGCTAACATCTCTTATCTCATTTTTCATTTACCGCTTCGGGAAAGTGTATAACCTGCCCGTGCTCATCCGCATTTCACAAGCAATTGATGAGTGGCTTTTGCTCTTTGGCCTTCTGTTTATTGATCTTTTCCTGCCTGCGAATCCCCTTCTTCCTTTAATGAAATAGATCGGTCTTCCCGCTTAATTAGTACAAGATTCCCGTCCTCGCTTCTTCCGTGGGTGGGTATAGCGCTTTCCTTCCTCTAGTTCGAGAGTTGCAGAGCAAGAAAGGGGCTTCCATTAGCATTAGTAGTTGTAGTTGGCACTCATCCCGCTTGGAGACAAACCAATAGGAATCAGTTCCCGTGGTACCATTCCTCCTTCTCTTGTCCCTACCCTAAACCAACTATAGGAAGAGAGGCTTCTCACAAAGATTGATTGGAAGACCCATAGCTTGAAAATTCTTTGAGCTTCAAACTAGCAATGTGCTAAAGAAGCCCTAACCTAAGCCCAATAGGAAGAGTAGTGCTACTAAGCGAAGAAAGGTACCTCTGCATTGATTGACTAAAGCTGGAAGACCTTCTGACTGAAACAACCGAACCGTCTAGAATCTGTCTTTGCTCACTCCATGAGATAATCTACTTTGTATGATTTACTTCATCAGGGGATCCCTATGGTATCTATCCTCTGCTTTCTTTCTCTCGGTATGGTCACCACATGCCTGTCTCTCTTTCAAGCTAGGCTTGGTATCGCTATCTCAGTCAGCTGTCTGCTTTCCCTGACATCGGTAGTACTATCGATGAATCTTTCGATTGGCAAAAGAAACAATAATTGTAAAAGGATAAAAGAAGCCCACATACCCACTCTTCTTTCCCCCCTCTAGGGGGGGCCTCGCCTCGTTAAAGGCTACTGTTTGGAAAGATCCACATTGAGATTTTCGATCCCATTTTCTCCGGTATTGACAATTGCTATAGATGAATATCTTGTTCAAGTGGGTGGGGGTGTAATGAGAATAACTATTCTATTCTCTTGTTTTATCTGGCTATTAGCAGGACATCCATCAGCCTTTAATATGAACACTATAGGTGCACGTCATCACTACTCCCATCTAAACCCCTCTGTAGTCACGGATTCAGCAAGAGCCAGGCTTAGCACAATAGCAGCAATATATATTGAGACAGCTCTTGTTTTGTTAGGATGTAAATGGATTGGGTCAAACTCATTTTTTTCCAATATATACCTAGCCGAGTTATTTAGCGGTTCCCCGCATTCGCATGGGCTTGGAAGGGAGTGCGTGCTACACACCTTATTTACGTATGTGTCCCTGGCTACGTTCACCAGCATTTCTAGATCGGGTGAGCAAAGTGCCTTCGGGTTCTCTAGCAAGGGTTCTGGTACCGCCATCCACCAAATGGTGAATCCGATGACTAAACAAGTCAAAAGAGCAAAGCGCAAGTCGTACATGTAGGAGTAGAGAAGAGCATCTTTCAGCCTAAATTCTTTAATTCGACCCGTTTCCCTGGTTACATCAGCCAACCCCTGCTTCCTCTCTGGTGATCTGAGTACTTTCCTGCCACTTTCGATGTGGAATGGAAGCTGGCTCATATTCGCTGTGTGTGGTGTCCATGGTCCAGTAGTGCAAATAATCCTTCCTTGCCCCCTTCTATCAATACTACTCTGCACTGTGTCTCTGCTTCTTTCTTCAAATCGAACCCAAAGTGGATGCCTTGTAAGGAATCTTCGATTTCCAAATCGAATCCAATGTTGTTCGCTAAGACTACCGTCTGGAGGGAATCTTCGAATAGCAGGTGCTTTAGAGGTTAATGTATTGAATATGTGAATCATAGTTTTTTTTTTTTGTTGTTCATTCGCTGAGCGGCATACCAGAAAAAGAAAAGAATAACTGGTTGAAGATATCGAACAATTGGGATATTACACAATTTGTGGAGAATATTATTAATAATAGTCAGCAGGATCGCAAACTTGTACATCACAATCATAAATGTCCACATAGATAATCTTATTATAATAACAATAAAGTGGATCATCATATTGCCCCGTAGACTCGATCTTTCCTTGAAGACCGAGTTCTTCCAATAGAGCATATCCAACTTTCTCGTCGAAGATTACTTCATCATTACCTCTAGTAAAAATATATACTTCATGAAGGAATCTGACAAATGCAATCCCAGGATACATTTTGGGTAGCTCACGATCGAAGATCATAATTAGGACTAGATTGAATAAGACCCTGGTGATTTCACCCATGGGTGGAATACCCCTAATATGACTATCAGACCTACAATTATTTCCATCTTCATCAATGATTGGGAGAGAAAGAAATGATGAAATGAGTTTAAAAACGGAATCATTCCCAACTAAAGGCTTCATTATATCTAAAATCCGACTAATTGGAATAGTCCTTAACGATTCCTTTAAGTCAAGCTTGTACACTCTATCAACCTTTCCTATTTCTTGCAGACTGTTATAAAAGGAATCAAGCTCACTTTCAAATCTAAATCCATCATTTGGCAAGCGACCATAAGTGAAACGATATAGCATTATCGAGATTCCCATGTATACAAATACATCCTTTTTATCAAGCATTATTACACATAACGAAACAGGATCATACGGGCTAATCCCCAACATGAAATCTGGGTAATCAGCTAGCGTATTCAATAAAAACTTATAGTGATCCTTTTTGAATATGAACTTCATTTGTAGCGGAGATAGAATGTATCTACCAGTAACTATTCTTTGATGAAGAAGATCATATTCGGCGTTAGGTATACAATCACGCTCTTCTATCATATTTGTATAGACAAAATGAATATCATCTGACAGCTGCACAAGTGAACATTCAACAGTACTAAAATCTCTAGTGGAAGAACTCCATTTTGAAAGGAATATACCTTTATTAAGTGCTCCAATCATAATCATCCTATTACTGTACATTTGGAACTAGACCTACCGTTATTAAGAATGCAACCATCACACCTAAACCAACTGCCTTAAGCACTGGGCCGCTAGCAGGGATTGTTATCTCAGCAAAAGGCTGCTCCTTCCAAAAGGCTGACACTGCCGATGCGGAATCGTTTCTTTCAACAAAACCAGCCCTACGATACCCTGGAGCTGAATATTCCATGTTGAAAAAGGGTTCATATTTGAAAAGCCAGCTAGAAAATAGTTAGCCGAGCTCCCGGTGCACTGACAAAGAAGCTAAGACCATGGGGCTGAGACTGAACCACTATGTTACGTGCGGAACTCACCCAAAGAAAACAACCGCGGGAGGAAAGCGGTACCAATTTATAGGGTCACCCAACCTACTTCCTGCCGTGGACTGACACCAAACATTCGAAAACATGCACCAGCCCATTGACCAGGCAAATGGCTAGTCATTAGCCCTGCCAGCTCATCATTGGTACAAAGAACACGAACGAATCTCCCTCAAAAGAAAAGGATAAGAGAAATAGCAAGTCGAAGGATTGGACTCCTTCTAAACGTTACCAGAGGTAGCTAGCTATCTGAATCGCTACTATCTATGATATTCCACTGCAGCTCTCTCGCACGTCGGTCCACCACATTTGCCTAACCGCTTCCTCGTGGGACGAGTCAATCAACCATGTAGTTCCTTTTCTGTCTTTCGACTAGCCAAAGAGGTCTGAGTCAACTAATCCACCAAGATGAGGAGCTTTCTTTCGCTACCTTGAGCTGCCGCTACTAACAACACGACTACTTTTACCGCTACTTATGATTGCCACTTCCACTTCTGACTAAGGTAACCGGTGCCTCTATCTCCTCACTCTTCATCCGCCTCGACCACTTCCAACAGAGGCTGGAATTCCCTCTATGAAATTGGCATTTCACTCTTCCTATGGTACCCCCCGCCGGACCGTGTCCCATCCTTTAATTAATGAGCCTCTTTTTAGTTCCTATTTCACCTTCAGAAAGAATATCGGGACTTGGCTGAGGCATGCCTCTGAGTTCCTACTTTGAATGATGGGAATTTGCTATTCTCAAAGATAGACTTTTACCCGGTCCCTACTTTCTAAGAAGAGCTGTCCTCAGCTCGACTACTCTTCGTCAGAGGCCCTGTCTCGGCTGTTGCCTCTTATTGACTGTGTGCCATTACTTATCTCAGCTGTCCAGCCGGACTGTTCGTCCTGCCCACTCTAGCTCTGCCTCTAATGCTACTCGTCTTGCTGCTCTACTTGAAGGCTCTCACCTTGGACGTGCTGGTTCGGCGAAGTCGATTTCCAAAACAAGATTCGAAATTCGAAGAAGAAGAAGAAGGCCTTAACCTTGTCCAAGAACTCCATCCCGAGAACCGTCATCCATAGGAATGATGGAGAAATCCACCACCATTCGCCTTCCTTTGAAACCTCGAGACCTAGTCTCTTTGCTTCCTCCACAGCCATTTGTGGGTTGCTCCACTATCCACCAAGGCACGTGATGTCTTCCCATTGACTGTAGCGCCCACGTACATGATGGGAGTCTTAGGTGCCTCAGCCTTTGCTTTCACAGCATTGAGGAGTTGGAGAGAGCTCATCCTTGCCTCCTCATCTGCCTTCTCTTGTTCCTCATGTTGGGCGGTCAACGCATTGATAGCTTTTCTCTTCGGGCAGTCCCTCATGAAATGAGGTCCATCACAGAAGTAGCATGCTTTAGTGGGCTTGGACTGATCTTGCCCTTCTCACTTTTTTTCTTTCTTTCTCTGTCGGTGGTTTCTTATAGTCGGACTTCCCCTTAGCTTCCTTGTCTCCTCCCCCACCTCCTTTCCCATTGTTGCCCTTCTGCCCCTTTTGTTTGGAGTCACCCCTCTTGAACTCTATGAGAGACTCCGCAGCCGCTATAGCTGAGGACAAGTTCTGCACTCCGCGGCCTTGCAGCTCTTGCCTTGCCCAGGACTGGAGGCCACTCATAAAAGAAAGTAGAATCTTCCTCAAGATATATTCGAGACTTCAAATTCAAACCTTCCTAACCTTTGCTTTCAATCTTTCTTTCGTTTGTTGATTGGGCTGCTGGGAAAGGCTTGGCCGATCTGTACGATGTGAGATATCCTTTGCTATGATGCCCATGTTTCTTAAGACTAAAGAGCTGTTTGCCAGGCGAGCAATTGGGTCGGTTGGTAAAATAACCGGGCATACGCAGGTCAAGAGCAGGGAAATCGTTGGGGTCACCCCTCTTCTTTCTTTCGAGTTCCAGCCTTCTCTCTCTATACCTTTCTGAGAGGTGATCCGACAATCCTTTTTCAACCTAAAGGTTGATTTGGGACGGTCAAAATGTAGTCGTTTCTGCAAGATCTTCTGTCTATGGCACGCTAGGAGTCTGCTGTCAATCTTGCTTTCTTGCCGGACTTTCCTTCTTTTATTCTATATTAGGACTTCTTTATTCTACTTACTCTATTTGCATAAGTTGATGGCCGTTTTCCGCCTAATGTTGTTTTGCACTCAGAAAAGGATTCCACTTCGACGAAGGCTACTTTCGGAACTTCAATCATAGCCCTCAGTCACCTTTCCCAGTGGGGTCAAAGTCTTCTCATCCAAGATGGAGTCTGAATTTCCTGTTCTTTCCGTCATCAAGAAGTTTGTCTATCCTCTCTATCTGATATGGTAATGAAGGACGTCTTCCTTCAGACAGACTCTCGCAGCAAAGATGGAGATTGGCCTCAGTCTCTTCTTGACATGCTAGTGACTCCACAGCTACCGACCTGGAGTCGACTATGTATCCCTCTCCCGATCCCCTTTTCCTTTCGTCCTTGCCTGATTTACCTTCTTCTTCTTTCTGACACCGATATGCTTTTTTTCTGACTCATCATATTTCTTTCCATTCTTCATTCTTCTTTTTATCCGCTAAATGAAAGTGAGTCAGCTTTGATCCCTGAGTGGTAGCAGTCCATTCTGAGTCATTCCCAGTCTGAAGGAATAGGGCTTGGAAGAAGGTCAGAGGTAGTTGTTCCACAAGACGGATTTTCCATCATTTAGAAAAAGGAATGAGCAAGCTCCCCATTTCGCTCTCTCGTTCTTTGCTCATTACGTAAGACCTAAGCAAGTAGTAGATGTCCGTAAGCTGCACTTCTTGCTTGTAAGGAGCTAGCTGCCATTTTCCGAAGAGATGTGACCTTTCCTTTTCCTGATAGGTTCAAAGGTTTATAGAAAGACCCCTTCCATAGTGTCTGCTTCCGAGTGCAGGCTTGTCTTGACGTTATCCAGGAACTTGTGTAATTGCACCGTACCAATTCCTCCCGAGGAAAGCAAGTCATCTGTGAGGCTTTGTTATACCTCAATAGGTCTACGTAAGCCTTTGTATAGGCAAAGATCCCGGGTGCAATGGTTTCCGGATGAAAATTCAGCTTACTTCTTCATAGCGATGAATCCCCATCAGGCTAAAAAAAAGCTAAATTCTTTCTATCTGCGGTTAAGATGTACCTAAGGTTGACAATCCTTCTGAACTTAACAAGGAAGTTGTGCAATACTTCCAAAAGAGCTCCTTCTTTCTTCCATTGATCATGATGTCCTGAGTCAGTCCCTTCCCCGAAGGCTCTCTCCGTAGCTTTGTGGCGACCTTTCGTTGGACATTTATTATAAAGAGTTCCGCTTGAGTAATAATTTCCCTAATTTACTTCATTCAGGAATTCCAATCTTCAGACCGACCAGCTCTTTCATTCTGAGAGCGGATGGCATGAAAATCACCGACCCCCAACCAAGGCTTACCCTGAGGAGCGGGAGCATAAGAGTTGAGGTCAGTCCGCAAGGCCTACCTGCGATAGTGAGAGTTATGACCATATATTACATAAAGTAGACAGCTCCAAGAATGAGAAAGATTCTGGCCGGAGCTGCGAAGACCCTGATCTGACTGCCCGAGAAGGGAAAGATGGATGTCAGAGGTCTTCCAAGATAGCAAAATTCGACCATAAGGGGAATGAGGGTGCTCTCCAATCCCTAGCCATGGCCAAAATCCATAGTTTCTTTCTCTTTATTGAGAGCTTTGACTTTGTTTTCAACCAAAGCAAGAAGAGAGAAATGATGCTCCTGAATGATCCTTCTCACTTTTCTTTGTTTCGAATAAGTATTTGACTACTGGGTCCGTAACCCAGCAGCTTTTTCTTTCCCGTGTTAGGAGGCGCTATCTAGGTACCAATAAGTCTATTGTCTTCCAAGGTAATCCCGCGATGCCCCTGCCCCTTCATTGTCTACCTATATCCCCTTCCCGCCCAAAAAGCCTTTCCACTCTCTCTGATAACCAGAATCCTTTATTTGCATCTGAGTCGGGTCGGCTGTTAATGGTTTAATTCATATCTCCTTAGGAAGAAAAGGTGATTTTGCTCTTGTGCTAGAATCGATTTTGGAAGCTCAATGAAAATTATCGTAGTGTAGTTACAGTCAACACAGTAGCTGTAACGTGAACAGCGCTTTGTCCTTTATTTATATCTAAATAGGCGGCAACTGCGCTGAATGAGAAAGCCTTATTCCCATGTCTTTCTTGGTTAAAAACCGGGCATTTTCGAACAAGTCTTCCCTCTTTTTTAGAGCGAGAAGCGGAACTACAACTACAATCAAGCTTTTTTATGGAAAATCTCGTCTCAGATTACATCTTATCGCTGGGTTTAACTTTAACTATTGCACTTATTGTCGCTTTTAGGGCTGGTCAAGCCAGAGAAATCAATTCCATAAATTTAGAAGAGAGGGTCAATGATTTGACGATAAGTGCACTGAAAGAAAAAAGAGTTTCCCAACTAGAAATTCTGTTCCGTGTTTATAAGGATACTACTCCTGATTTAAACTTTGAACTACCCCAAGTACAAGAAGTAGCCGAACGTCTCTTTTTTAAAGACGAAAGAATTCCCTCTCTAAATGAACTCTATATGGATCTCGTCAATCAGGGCACGCAAAGTATCCCCTTTTCCCAAGCTCTGGAGTTAGTGCTTTCGTTCTTAGGGTAGAATTTTTGTTTTCTTTTCACCAGACTACTTACTGGAATGAATCCCAGGCACAGGAACTGGTTTAAAAAAAGGGGTCGAGAACTACATAGATCTGATACCTTCTTCCCTTGGTCTGGGAGGTAGGTTATGTAGGAAGACAACTTTCCCCAGGTTGTTCCGATCCCAAACGGCCAAATAATCAATTAGTAGTATGCCGGAACTCTTTCTCTTAAGGCGCAGAGCGAACTGTCGGACTAGGAGCTGCGTTGTTTCATAAGAAGTTCCCCTCTAAATAGATGGCGAGAATCTGTTCTTGGTGGTAGGGCAGTAGGAAGTAGCCTTTTCTTCAAGCAGGGCTTTCTCGATAGCCAGAAGCTCTTCCTTCCATTAGTCATCTGGGCTTGTAGTTGCGTTGCAAGCAATTCTCTCTGTCAGGCATACCCGATAGTGTCCCCCATTTCGTTTCGCTTTCGAGCGAGGTCCTTATTTCTTTTATGCAATTTCATTTCTTCTATAACAACAGGATGCTATTGCTTGCTGGCTACGAATCCCATTTCACGAAATGACTTTCCTTTCTTAGACTAAGTCTCTTACTCTTACTTGAGATCTTATCTTGTATTCTTTATAAGCTGTGTTACGAGTTCTAGCAAGCCTTAAGCTAGTTATAATTTATATTATAAAATACATCAAAGTGAGTACAGCAAGTCTTGAATCAGGTTTTTCCAAGGGTTGGAAGTTAGCTTTTCGTTTCTAGTCCTTGGTCATCAAGATCAAGCGAGTAGGAAAGGAGTGAGCCCCAAAAAGGTAAGGTTATAGGTCCAAGGGTCGCTCCTTCCATTTTGATCTATCATATCCTAGATAACTTACTGCACTTCCCCGTGATGGCTAACCTCCTTCTTTATTTCGGGGCTTGGCGTAGGGGCAATGGCTTTACAGGCGTAGAAACTTTTCTCCGGGTATTGTTTCTGTTGCAAGCAAGGGGTTAGGCTCGAAGCAACTAGGCTATCAGGGATCCACGGCCTTTCTTCCGTTTCTCAATATCAACTCCCGATTCTCGCTCCATTTATATCTATATTGATATAAACAAGTATTTCGTTTCGCTCGTACGTTCAATTTAATCACTTCGTAACCTTTACTTGATCACTGGACGGCTTTACCTTTGCTTTCAATCTGTCTTGTGTCACGTAAGCAAAACTCACTTGTTGGCTTACACAACTAGGCGTTAGGAGCGTAGAAGCGAGAGTGGGGTAAAACGAGAGTAATATACTTTACACGAGAGGTCAAGAGGCGGTGCCCGTATGGTTACCACCTAAAGCGGCTCTAGACTTTCCACCCAGGCGTAAAAACGGTTATTGACAAAACTTAACGATTAAGCTTTGCATGGGAAGCTGCCACCCGTCTGTAATAGGAACCGAGTCGCTAAAAGCAGGAGTTTCATCAGCATCGAGTTCTTGAGCCCACGGAACGGGGAGTGTTAACGAGTCACTAACCCGTAGTGCGTAAGAGTCACGTACCCCTTAGTCTGGGTAAAGCTTCCTAAACCTCGCGATTCGACCGTTGGAGCTGAGTCAATCTTGCCAAATTGGCAACTTGAATGTCTGGGTCTGTCCTATAGAATTGCTCATGGAACTTGCTTTCCAGATCGTACCAACTTTTAATAGAGTTTGGAGGGATGTTCATATACCAGGGGAAGGCCGATTTAGTAAGAGAGTTGGCAAAGAGCCTCAACTTGAGGTAGTCCTTGGACCTAGCTTCCCCGCACTGGACCGAGAACCGAGCTATATGCTCAATAGTCGACTTCTTCTCCTCACCGGAAAAGAGAACAAACTCAGGCACCTTATACCCCTTTGGAAACTGATGAACTCGGTCGATCCAATCAGGGTATGCTTTCCTAGCCGTCGGCCTCAGATGGACGAGACAAAGAACGCAACTCAGGGGGCGAGAACTCAGAGAGGTGGAGGTCCGGACAAGGCTAGAGTAAAGCAGAGGGATGGAGTAGGGGACGGTTGGTGAAAGTAGGCACGAGTGGAGAGGCAGGTGAGGAAGCGCAGGTGTAAAAGTCGAGTCTAGTATTTTTGCTTTCTTTCGTAGGCGAGTGAGAAGCGAGAGTGCAGGCTCGCCCCGAAAGCGAGCCGGGAGCGATCAAAGGCGATAAACGCTTGATTGTATTCTTGACTGATTCAATTGATAACGAGAGATAAAGGTACCCCGACCATGCCCAAAGGGGTTTAATAACTAGTAGTGGCGTGCTGAACTGAAAAGTACGGTGAAGCTTTCGGAGCGTAGTGAGGTGAGCCAGTGCCTGTTGGTGGTCAAGTCCCAGTGGAAGTGGAAGTTGTTGGGCGTTCAGGTTGCAAAGGAAGTTGGTGGGCTAACGGTGGTCCAGGTAAGGTAGGTGGGGAAGGCTCGCCACGAGATCGACCGATAGCTTTGACCCAACCCCGGAAGCGGAAGTGCCAGAGAGACGATCTTTGTGAGGCAGAGTGACATTCCAAGGTCAGGTATAAGGTGCTACGGGAACGATGTCTCAAAGGTCAGTGCCAAGGGCTCAACGCGGAAGCAATCCGCTGCTCACAGGGACCGTGCGGGCTGACGCTCTTCTCTCTCAGGCAAAGAAATGTGATTTTCACTTTCGCTGGTTCAAGGTAGGCTGCTTAAGCAGAGGTTGTTGTTGTTGTTGGCGTGAGTGAAGGCGTTCCTTCCGGTGGGCATGACGAAGCTAAGCTGGAACTAATTACGAAAGCATAATCGTTTTCAAGGCTAGGGCATAAAAGGCTAACAGCTTTTCCGAGTCAAAAGCGGCTAAAAACACTCAGCCATAAGTTCCGGTTTCACCACAGTACAGGGCTAAATAAAGGGGCTCAAGGTTGGCATGACGAAGCGTCGGGCATCAAAGCTACCGGTTTCAAAGTGCAGTTCTAACGGGCGTTCGGAAAGGCTTGAAATCGTAACGTACAGGTAGACTTTGCCAAGGCAAGGAAAGTAGTAAGAAAGATATCGATGGAGCGGGCAGAACCTCGAGTAAGACAACCAACCCTGGAGGCCATGGCTTGGCTTTATCCCGTAGGTAGTAAGAACAGAGAGAGCCTTCTGTGCTAGCAATACAGAGAGGTGGGGATTCCATCACTGATATACTTCCTGTCTTTCTTTCACTTGGGCAAGACGTTGCTAACGCTTGACTTCACTGTGCGACTACTCTTCTAAAGCTATAAGCAAAGAAAAAAAAATGACTCAACAGAAGACATGGCACGGTACTCGGCTTCTTCTGTGCTGGACTTGGATACAGTTTCTTGTTTCTTGCTTTTCCAACAGATCAATGATGAGCCAAAGAAAACACAATAGCCTGTCTCTTGCACGACCACTACCTGAGATTGAGATTTGATAAGCAATGGACTGGAAGACAGATAAAAGCAAACATTCCATTGATTGAGCACCCATTCCTGTGTTTGATGATGATCCAACCTGCTATCTCAATGGATGGGATTTCCTTGGGGATACAAAGATGAACATAGTCAGTAGTGAGACCTTAATGGCCTAACCAGACAGAAGCAGAATCATGTTCTTCCTCCCGGGATTGGTCATTCATGAGCCTTCCTTTCTTTACGAGATCAGGCCAAAAGAAAGAGTAGCACTAGCTGAGCAAAGTCAGGTTGCACATTGCGAGGCTTCCCCAGTCAACATGGAGAAGGACAGTCGATAGAAGCAATCATCCGAGGAACCTTCCATCACAGTTGGTGTCCCATATTCGAATGAAAAGCTATATGCTTCAGGCAAGTCGTGGATTTGATCCGGACCTTTTCAAGAGGATTTCCCCTTTAGTAGCACCACCTGTGAAGAGTCAGATTCCGAAGCAGTGTGAATAGCTTTTTCCATTCGTGCGGTGGGTTTTGTCCCTAATGAGATGGGAGAGCTGCAAGCCAAAGATCATACTCTTCGGAGGGACCGTGTCATGTCAAATTCAGACCATCTATCTGCCCTAAAAGCAAGAGCTTGGAAAACGGGTGCCAGCAGTTCGGTTGAAATTCGGAATTAGGTAGTAAGTGAATACTTGGGCTTTTTCTTTCTCAATGGATTTTGAATTACATGACTGGCCTTTCATCGGTGGAGGCTACTCTTTATAGAGGTTATTTCCGATATCCTGGACTCCAGAAAGGAATGAAAAAATGACTGAGCGACTATATCATGGGAATATTCCACTGCTGAACGGCGAGAACTTGGCTAAGCCCATTGAGAACTGCTTACTCGAGTATAATCATTCCATCGTAGACGGAAGACCAGCTCCAGTCTCGAGGCAAAAGAGTGAAAGTGGGAATCGACATAGGGCGCTGTAAAGGCCATTCTTTAAAAGAGAAAGGTGAAGTCCTCCGTTGGTTTTACCTCCGAGAAGTGGGTTGGGACGGGCTTTGAAGATGGGTGTACAAGAGCTTGTTTACAATTGATCACATGATCGCATGCAACTCTCCTAGTCTCTTGGGGCGAAGTCAGCTGCTTAACCTGACCAATATAGGTGACGGTAGGTGTGACTAATCACTAATCTAATCTCAATAACAAAATTCCACATCCTGACATTCCAACATGTGACTCGCTGCCCGAACTTTCTTGTTTTTATGCTAGCAGGGGTGTTTCGGGTGGGTAAGAAAAAAAGTCCAGGAAGACTAATTGAGAATGGGCCCATGGACCAAGATCTCGATCCAGCCCAGAGTCAGGGAGGGAAAACCAATCTCAGAAGGGAAATCCGGAGGAAAGGGCAAATTCCTTTGATTAACTCTTCTTGTGTGCTCCTTTCTCTTCGCTTGATGGATAGAGTCGCTCTAGTATTCTGTATTCTCGTAAGTCACTTCTTTTTCTTTCCTCTTTCCTGTTTGACTGCAATGCTCTCTGTTAGCTCAATCAATAAGGGCTGCCGCTTTTTCATTTGCCCTATTTCTAGCTGGTAGATCAGACTAGTTAGACGATGTGCCTTCTTCCTTTTTCGGAATATAGTCTTGTATTTCTGACTTCAAGCTTCATTTCGCGACAGTAAGACTGAGTGGAAGGGTTCCAAGAAGGGAGTGAAGTGCCCCATGGCTATGGGTCACGAACGTAGGTATGAATTTCCTCGGCGCGATATTCTCCTCTAATGAGACGAGAATTCCCTTTAAGAGCCTCATTAGCTCACTGGCGTATGGCTTTACCTGTCTCCTCAAGTGAGTTAATGTAACGTATCTTTAGCCGCTTCCCTAATTCCCTGCGTAAAGCCCTTCCATTTGATACGCTTAAGGAGGCAATAGAAAAGGAGTAGATGCAGTCAGTTAAGTTCCTTACCTAGAGAGAAAGGCGGGGGATGGGGACTTAGAGTTATGAGAGTTCTACTTCTATCTGCTTACAGTTGATTGAAGAAGTAGTTCTCTCTCATCCCGCTATTCCGAAGGAATAGAGTAAGGACTTTACCTCTCTATCTATCTTATAGATGTAATAGGACTTAGACTTCTTCCTCTTAGAGCTATCCCTCATATTACAGTACTAGAGGCAAGGAGGAAGATTGAAAGGAAGGAATGAAAAGAAAACTTGAGGAAGGAAGAGAGGCAGGAACTTTTATTGAGGTAAAGAAGGCCTTAAACCGATACTAGAAGAGATAGAGTAAGGAATTACCAATCGGAAGCATTAGAAGAAAGGGTGCCTCCCTCATAGCACAGTCCTATGGCTTCTTAGAGAAGGGAGAACCGGCAAGTAGGGAAGAGAAGACTCTAATCACTGGAAGGAAGCTAGGCAGGAGCCATTCAAAGCTTCTAGCTACCTCAGCTTGAGAGTGCTAGAAAGAAGGAGTTCTAAAGTAAAATCAATGTTTTCGTTCAATCATTTGAACTTCTGTTTCAACAACTTCTCAATTCAGTTAAGTTAAAGGTGTTCCCATCCCGCATCTGCAGAATGAATCTGAGACAACAACCTGGCGTACGGGTCTTGGCTTGTCTTGTTGACCCAAAGCTGGTGTTGGAACTGCTTCTAATCCTGGCTTTCCAACTGGAGTTTACTTTGGCAATGCGAGTGACTTTCCCCCTTTTTGGGATTTCGCGGTTTGCTTCGATTCCTCCAATTCCTTTGGTTTTGGATTCAATCCCAAGTCAGCCCTAGAAGATGGAACGAATATCGAGTAAATTGCCATTTTCCTTTATCAACTTCTTTCGTTTGACCCCTTGAGCTCCCTCCCAATAGTTTAATCAAACTCGCTATCGGGGCTTAAACCCGGCCTAGGAACAACCACCCGAAAAAGCAGAATCTAAGACTTCAAACAGCCCTACTGGAATAGAAAATGAAGGCACCTTCGTTACAGGAAGAGGTGGTGATTTTACTTTGAATGGACAGAAACTCCAGCTGGTTGACCTGGTTACCTCTGCCAAAGATGCAGTGGATTGCTAAAAGATCGATTGGAAGCCAAAAACACCAACTTTCTTAAAGTTTGATCGTTCAGATGAAACTCACCTGTTGGAGAATCTATTTAAGACAAAATCCTTCCTTTCCTTGCTAGTTGGAAGCTCCTGCAGCGTCAACAGCAGCGGTCATTGCCCCCTTTCTGGCTTCCTTGCTTGGTTCCCTTCCTTGCCTATAGGGTGACTTAGGAAAAGCTAGGGTTTACGTCCTATGTTGCGCACTTAAGAAAATCAATCAAGAACAACGGCAGATAAATGCAAAAACATGAAATTATGGGTCGGTCTTATGAGAAGGATAGGCTGGCGCCCAAGCAAGAGAGGTAGAAGCTCCTTTCTCTAGACTTTGACGGTTCACTGGTTTGGGTACGCAGGACAGCGAATCCAACAAAGCCAAATGTGCTTTCAAATCAAAGTGTCAAGGAAGCGGGAAGGCTAGCTAGACGGCTACGATTATGAGAGGAAGTGTGCTTAAATGCGAGGTTTACTAATACGAAATCGACGTTCTCGAGGCCAATCAGGTGATCGTTGAAATGCCAAGAACGAGGCTTTTGGCTGGCTATAGAAAGATGGCCTTCCATTCAATGTTTCGAGTGAGGCCTTCATGATCTGATCAACAATTCCATTTGGTTTTGTTCCTCGGATCAGATAATCCAACCTTGAAGGGAAGCGCCCCTCTTCCCTTCCATGGTTGTGAGCTGCTGGCTCATGCAAGACTTGAATCCAATGAAGAAAATGCGGGTTCTAGAGGCCCAGATAAGGCATGTGATTCAGGCTCGTAAGATGGTGTAACCATCAAGCATCGAAGAGAGATCAATCAGTAAAGAACATGGCCTTAAATTGCATCTTGATGACATAGCCCCATGGTGGAAGTTGAGGATGAGAATGTAAAGGACTCGAATCAGCTCAACAAAAGGTTTGGGTAGAAAGCTCGAACAGCACATAAAACAACACATAATGTTCAAATAATGTGCTGCAAGATGTGCTGCTACTCGATCCCACTAGTAGCCCTTTTTCTCCTCCGATCCTAGCCTATCCGCCTCATCTGCGAGGGCCTTCTTCCTCTTTCACCCTTTCCTCTTTCGTTTCGAATTCGTCCTTCCGTTGGATTGAGTGAGACAGAAAGACGTGATCTTGCAATGGAGGAATGTCGATTATCAGGCCATTTTCCTTTATCATTTGACAAGATCTTTCATCACCCCCTCTTATCATCATAATGACATGCCAAAAAACGTAGAAAAATGGGCAAATCAACTAAAGACCTCTAAACATAGGAAGCTTGCCTTCACGCCTACACCCTTAGCCAAGTCATCATTCCTCAGACAGTCAATCGCTTCTCTCTCGATCATCATCTGCCAATCGCTTAGTCACCAACAGCTTCTTATGAAATGAACAAGAAGTTCATGCGGGCAAGGGTGCTCGTAGATCAGTTGACTACATGTCTCTAGTGAGAAATCAATGTGAGATTACTTCAGATCAAATCATCCATTGGCACACCAAAAGGTCTCTTTCAAGGCCTAAAACATGCATTGTAGCAAACATAAGAAGACGCGCCTGCAAGCCTAGCCCATGAATTCCTCTCTTGAGGCAATCCCAAGCAGTTCATCCGACGCTTCTTCATATGAATATGAGTCTTGTGTGACTTCCTTCTCCAGTTGATCCACTTGAGTACACCGACCCGCCTTCGAACATGTTCATCTCGGGATGGGCTCAATCGAAAGATCTATGAAATGGCGTCTATACTGCGAAAATGGAGTTGGGGGCAGAGAGGGTCTCCCCCCTTATTGGCAGCAAAAACGTCGATTTCAGAGCCTATAACAGGTAAAGAACGAACATAAACAGCAGACGCGCATGCAAGCATCCTTGATGGAGGAGACCGACCTGCCTCTATTGATCCATAACTCCTGTAGGCGAGGGAGGAACTGGGACCAGTAACTCTATTGTTGAAGGAATGCCCGATCCAGATAACTGGGACGGTGTCGTGTCCTCACGAATGCCAAACTTCGGAGCTAAGCTCAGCTTGGAGCAGGATTTCACACTCGACGAAAGAGAAAGATAAAAACAAATTATTCAACTACCAGCGCATTAAGGAAGATCATGGGGAGTCATAAAGGGAAGTAGTTATATCTCCTAGCTTGGGGGAAAGCCCCATTCGCCTAGCTACGACCGCGTAGTAAGATAATCCATTCTTTCCTTGCTTGCTCTAACCTTACTTCCTCTAACCCTACAGGAGAAAGAGAAAAGTAAAAAGCAGCGAAGCTTCGAGTCCTTATTACACTAAAAGCACAGTAAGAAATTCAAACCTAAAGGAGAGAATGAAGAGGAACAACCAAGACGTTACGCTAGCCTTCTCACTCTTTATCCTCAAAGAGCGGCAGCGGAAACCGATATATATATATCCGCTGCGCTTATCCGATGTGGAAAAGAGAATTGCAAGATTATTTGCTCTCTCTCCTACGCTCTTCGATAGCTGCCTAGCTTCCTGGAACTACAAGACGAGAAGCCGTTACGCTCGTCCCTACTGATGCCTTGTTTCACATAAACAACAGGGGAAAGGCCGCATCGGAGATTCGGTTGTAAGATGCACTTTAAGATAGATTGGATTGCTTGTCAACTACATAATAACTTAGCCCGCGGTACCTCACATCTATGTGCTTCGTGCGGGAATGGTAAGTAGCATTCTTGCTCAAGTCCATAGCACTCTGACTATCACAGAACACTACATACTCATCTTGCCTTACACCCAGCTCTAGGAGAAATCTCTTCATCCATAGCATTTCCTTAGCGGCCTCTGTAGCTGCAATGGCCTCTGCCTTCCTTCCACCCCCACTCTGGCCAGGGAGAGGAAGAGAGGGATGAGTCTTCTCATCGAGTCTCCCAACAATGGACTCACTATCTCAATCAAGCTCTTTTATTGCATTCGAAGTATTAGTCCTCTTATCTGTTAACAGGCTGGCGTTATTTTCATCGATCAGTCGGCGCCGGCATCTCAATGGCTGGGGACTACCTTACTCGTAATAGCCACTATGGCCTGCTTTCTTACTGCCAGCGTTATCCCGTCTTTTTTCGTTTCAGTTATTCTCTGGATGTACTCGTCCGCCTTCTCGAGTCTCTAGACTTGCTTCCTAAAGCTCTGTGGCTGCCTGCCTGTGATCAACTTCTTTACTTTTCGTTTTTTGAGCCTTTTCCTTTGCTGTTAGCTGTAGCATACTGTCTTAGTCGGCTAGCTTGACTTTATCTTATCATATTCTGGTGGTGTAGCGTTTTTTTTTTCTCCAGACCACCACCGACAGCCTTAGCTTGTGTGACTTCCGCTCCAGAAATGAGAGTCAAGCTGTGAACAACGAAGAATAAAAATACACATTGGGACGTCGGGGTCTAACCTCGTTTTCCCCTGTCGTCCAATTCCTTCCTTTGGCTGGAAGCCTTCACTGGGGTCGGCCCACCTACATACAACCGGATTGCCGATAGAACTTCGTAGATCTTGCCTACCGGTCGGTCATACAAGTGTGATTAATATAGAGAAGTGGTTTCCTTTGAATTTGACAAGGGTTCGGCCACAGCTGCTCTAGCCGTGTTGCATAAGAAGGAAAGACTGAACAACTTACTTACGGAGGGACAACTCAAAGTTTCCTGACGGTATACCCGTCTCCTACTATTCAACATTTTGGCTTAGGCTTTCTCTGGCTTTTCTACTCGTCTGGCATTCTGTTCTCCTTTGTCTTATTTTTTTATTCAATCTTTCTTTGTTGTTATTACTTGAGTTGACTTAGAGTGTTGAAAATCGACTTTGTTATTCGCTTAGGTTGGGTTGAATTTCCAGTCTTCGGGCCTCAACACCGGAGTTCATCCTGAGGCCGAGGTACGTAGTGACGTCTCTTGCTGGGCCTTTTGATAAGGAATGGTCGGTTTCTTAGTCTTAATCCAGCGACTGGCCTTGCTCCGAGCGATATCCGAAGTATGGTTCGCTTAGCCAATTTAGCAGGATCTTATTCGACAACCTCACCCATAGCTTGAAGTTGATTTCGCTTTCTCCTTTTGGCTTTTGGACGGCCAACGAAAGCTGTCAGTTGTGGACCTTGACTTGGAAGACTAAGTAAGGGCAATACAAGGCAGAGTACCGACATTCCCTCCTAGCTTCGGATGCCAGTTCAGAGCTTTTGAGAGAAGGTTTCCCGGTTGCATTGGTTAGTAGATCCCCATCAGTAGGAGGTGTTGATTCATCCTGCCTCTCTCCAGTAGCTGACTGGTTTGGGTCTAAGCAGAGAAAGAAAGATTTACAGTTCTGTGCCAAAAGAGATAGATGAACTACAGAGACTAAGCTGCCTCCTCACCACGAGGATTTTTTCCATCTTTCATACTGACACCCGGATACGAAATTTACTGAACTACTTGAGCCTGCACCGATGTTCGTTCATCACAGTGATCATCAGAAAAGGAAAGGTTTGGGAGCTTACGCTTCCTCTGCTCGTCATTGATCGAATGAACTAAAGGCCAGTCATTGTCCCACCCGATATTGTTTGTTTATAAGTATAAAATATGGATTCTTTCATCCCCAGTCCTCTCGTCCCGGAAGGAACAAGCAAGAGACAACGCTAACTGGACGAGGAATTGAGCCGGGCTATATGTATGGAGTGGAGGGGGGGAAACCTCCATTCCAAAGACGTGGCCCACGCGCCTCATCAGCGCAAAAAGGAGCCGCTAGTAATAACGTCTGATTGATTCCTTTTTCCGCAATCCCACTCTGTTGTTGTCGGTACAAAACCGAAAGGTATATCCTAAGAGGTATCACCTCTTCCTTTTGAGAGTGATATAAAGAGTCACAATCAAGGAGATATTTGTGTTATGATTCCCACATTCCAAATATTTAGTGACAAGAAATCGTGTGTGCGTCTTTCATGGCAAGAGAAGCTCGATCGTGCTCGTGCTAGAACGGATAGTGGAACTTCTAGTTTATGTGGTTTTGGGGTATTGAATTGGATTGCAAAAGAAAGCGGGACTCCTCTTAAGATTGATAGTAAGAGATTGCCGAACCAAAGTATTCCGCTTTTTTCACACCTTTTATGATGCATAGTATTTCCCATCTAAGGCAACCTTTATTCAATCTCCGGATCGTATTATAGGGTTACAAGATCCTCTTAAAGGGTCCTCTCGAATTCCATCCTTTTCTCTACTCGATGCGATCAACTACTCCTATATCACCGACATCAGGTTTGTACTCTTTTTATGCCTAATCTTGGGATTTGGTGGAGCCTTGTACCCCATATACTTCTTTTTAATAATTAGATCTGTTGTTCGGTAAATCATCTGAATCTCCTACGTCCTCAGCCTTGCCCACCACATTCAAATGTGCAGTTGGGACTGCCTATGCCTTGCCTATTTTGTGAAAACGGCGTTCCCAATCTTATTAGCAACCTTAAAGACTTTCACCCTAATATACCATCCTAACATTTCGATCCTTTAGAGATCAGGTCCCATCAAGGAGCGGTATCCATGTCGATAATGATCGGGGCAATCTTCTTGAGTCTGGCACTGCCCTTGTATAATACACCATTTCTATTGGTTAACGAGTACGATGTTCCTCTTCCTTGATTTAGTAATCTTTTTCGAATAGAGGGTTTGCTTTCTGTTGTCTTGATTGAGGTTGTTTGGAGTGCAGATGGAAGTGTTGTCGAGGTCCGAGTGTAGTCTAGTCAATCTTGTTGGCTATACGAGCGAGAGATTCCCCGGGAAGTCTTTCAAAAAAGGAATGAGCGCTCTGCCCTAGCGAAGACGCACGGGAGAGATTCACCAAACTAGGGGCATATCCCGGATGACAGCTCGACCGTATACAGTATAAGGGATTCGCCTTTGCCTCAGACAGAAGAACAACGGATTGAACAGGACAGGACAACCGGGAAGGGAAGCCTGACATAGATATTGATTTGAACAAAGGAACTGAAACCGATACCAGAAACCAAACAAGAGATGGAATTCCAGATTGAACAGATGACCGACCTACAATAAGACGAAAATAGAATTCCTAATTCCATTCTCTAAGACGAACTAAAGGGATGTCTCTAAGCAGCCAAGGCCAAGAGCAAGCAGGAGTAGTCCTATCTGCCTAGAAGGATTCGATAAAGAGAATGTGAGTAGGCAGGAGATCAATAGACACAGAAAGAGAAGACCAAAAGGAGCAGAAGGCACTCAGTTGTTTATGTGAAATCAAGGAGCAGCAGGTTACACTTTTACACTTTCCCGAAGAGAGCTCAAAGCAATAAGATGAAAGATGAGAAATGCTAGTAGATGAAAGATGGGATGAGATGCTAGCCTTAGCGCAGAAGATCAATCATTGAGCCTTAGGCCACTACCGAGCAGCAATGGAGGATCATAAGACTTGAGAGATGATCCCTACTTGAAAAGGCGGAGACAATACCTCTTGTTGCGACAAATCGAGTTTCAAAAGCCCATTTATCAATCACATTTTCAGGCACACCAGTCAAAGAGCCATCGGACCCATGAAAGTCCCCTTTTTTTACTAATATACACGGGCTTCTGAGAGGATTTTTTAATCAACCAAAACCTGCAACAGAGTCCTTAATTTCTACCACTTACAAGTTGAGAGATGTTCCATTCCCAATGGCAGAAGAAGGATGCAAACTGGAAGGACTTGGACAAGATATTCTTCACTTGGACAGGAGATGCAGCGCGCTTAGCGTCGGAAAGATCCCTCTACATGGGTGTGCTATAAAACTAGGAGAAGAACAGAACTAAACGGATAAATTCCTTTGACCGGTCGTTTCGAGCTTCCAGTTCTTCTGGATTGCTAACGTGGTTCGATGACGCCGACGAAGGGAACCAGCGGAAAGGCTCTCAAAGGCAGGCGCGTGGCATAGGCAGACTCATAGGATAAGGCTGTGCGTGTGAATCCCAACTAGAGAGCTCCTTTTAATTCTATTTCTATAAAGGGCTACTCGACCTATTTGGAAAGAGCGACTCGTCAGCCTATTCTATTGGTAACTTTTCAGTCGAAAGGCTTTCCGTTTCAGAGATAACTTTTATCAGGCCGTAGGAATAAAAAAAACCATTTCTCATTCAGGAGCGGGAAAGGAAAGATGAATTAAGCGGTCATCGAGATCTTTACAGAAAAGAAAAGCATTACAAGAAATTCAAAGCCATGAACAAAGGGGATTGACTGAGAAGTAGAGCTAAGCGATCTATTGAATGAAGGGCAGGAATGAATGGACTGATTGATTGCCCCAGCTCAAAAGAAAAGGCAAGGGGGAAGATCAGTCTTGAATAAAAGAAGAGCTATCGTCGTGGACAGATAGACCACTTACCAGAAGAAAAAAAGAAAGGAATTCCTTGCTCTACTAGTAAAGTAGAAATGAAAGTAGATGGTCCTAGGGACCTTAAAAGAAAGCAAATTATAAAGCATTCGAATTGACAACATGTGAGTGGCCCATAAACTCACTCTCCTGCAGCTGAAGAAATGAGGCACCTGCTGCCTGTTACGCTATTTTATCCCTCCAGCTACAACGTAGAAGTCAACCAGCTACGACGCCCTCCAGCGGACCCCCCTTTAGATATCTATATATTAAGTGGCACACCTCGCTATACTATATTAATGAAGTGGGGGAGAACCCTAGCCACGCTCAGGCTTTGAGTGGAATAAATATGAAGCATTGAACCGATCGAGAAATAGGGAAGGCTCGAGAGACCTGCATATAGTTGGCAGGGCCAACCAATTACGCTTACCAATGAATGATATGGGTTTTCAAAATGCTTAGGCCTCCTTCGGTTCATCAAGGAAAAACCCTACCCTCCCTTTCTGTCCTTGAGGCTGGGTTAATTGAACTAATCAAAGTGTCGCGGAAGCCCCTACTACTGACTTTGTTTGCTCAGGCTTACAGGAGCTAACGTTGAAACGTCTCCCCGGATCGAGATTCGAATCTTCCGCTCTCCGCCAGCTCCTGCACAAATCTCTTCTGCCACCGTTGGTTCTATCTTTAACATGCAAGCCTTTGAGTTCGGTTCCTATCTACCGTTGGTGTTAAAGGGAGCCGGCAGCTATTATTCAACTTTCATCTTTCTTTTCTTTGAATGAGGGGAATGTTTTTGCTAAAATGCTTCCTGGCTTGAAGTTGGGAGATTCTCCTCTACCTTCTTTCAGGCTCACTCTAACAGTTCCTTCAGTCTGCCACTCTCTCTTTCTTATATCTGCTATTTATTGCGGAAGGGCCCCAAGCGGACCGTACCGGGCCTCTCGAACGAACCTTCCGGTCGGGTCTTAAGGAGAGCAATCATAGACCAGGGGAGAAACCAGTTACAGGATCAGGAAGGTCAGAGCTGTCGTTGATATGCAAAACAGAGGAAAAGATATCCCTATAACCAATCTCACTTTTTAGGATTGTACCTTCGCGCACTCCTTTGTTCCACCACAGAGCATTACAAGCAAAAATATCCGACAATTTATGATTTATAAGAGGGCAAGTCAATCGCATTAATAAACTTTAAGGAATTCCAGGAGCGGGAGAAGCTGTAACTGAAGCAGGAGAACGGGAAATTCCATTTCAAAGAAGATAGATGAATGGGGTACCCGATTGACATCGTAACCATTAACGAAAGAGAAAGGGCATTTCGAAGAATCTCAGAAACATGGCGATCGAATCGATTCGACCGATCAAGAACAGAGCGCGGCTAAGTCCTACCACTATTATTGCTTAAGCGCATTCATCCACAACAGAATCCACTCACTAAACTAAAGTCGAATAAAGTCCGTACGCTTGAATGAAGCCCTACCCCTACGCTTGAATGAACTCCTGAAACATCCACTTCAATTGATTCTACTTCATCTCCCCCAGGCACCCCTTTCTCTCCTTACCAGCCTGGACAAGACGGATGGGATGAAGGATAGCGGACAAAGCAAGCCAGCCAACAAAGATTGATCCAGTTGCTGTTGGGGACTTTCCCGGGGATGGGAGTCCTTCATATCATATGAGGATTCACCTCTGAAACTCGAAAGAGGGTCCTACCCTACGCCCGACAACAAGAATCGCCTGAGCCAATTAGCTGTTGCCGACCGTGCTTCACTCCACCTCGCTTCCTTCCCCAGATGATTTTGCCTACTCATTGACCAGTGACTTCGGCATCGAGACACTGACTCCCAGATCAGCTAACCACTCTTTGTAAGGCAGAGCAACTTTCTGATCCCCAATGACAATATCGTCACCAGTGGGATTGGGGGCTATGAGTTGAACTGAACTAGACCTGTAATCAAAACTGTGGACATGGGTGAACTCCTATCCTGTAGGGACTATCCCACATTGAATCGACAACAAGTATCTTTCCTTTCAAAGATTGCTGCTTGAAACGAAGTCTGACTCTTCCGGATACGCAACGCCCCCTTCTGGAGGCCTTACGACGGCTACTTTTATTGAAGAATTCGGCGTAACGACAGCTTTCGATGGCAATCCTTGATTGATTTCGGAAGGGGTGCGAAAGAGTTCAACACTACGCTCATTTCGTAGATCTACGATTTCAGGGTAAAGGATTTTTGCTTAGCTGCTTAGCGAATCCCCTTGCTTTTATGAAACTGTTAACATTATCTTTGTTTTTCTCGATGCTTTGAATAGCTATCCGGATAGCAGAAGTGCAATCATTTGCGAAAGCTCTTTCTTCGCGCTCTTTTGAATCTAAGTTCTATTCGTCCTCGGGCACTCTTCCAAAAACGATCTGATGTCTATATGCTTAACACATGAAATGGGCCTTGGCTAGAATAGCTAATAGGCGGGTAGATTGGTTGTCATACCCCTGTCTTTCCTCTTTCTTACTTCCGAGTTGGTGAGTCACTTGCTAGTGTCGACATAAGCACTTTCTCGGTTATAACTGTTAGTCCTTCTTCCAGCGTAACCATTGGATTCCCAGGAAGAGACGAAAGATACTCGCGAAGAACAGTCAAGTGGATGGAAATAGCATAAATAGAGCCAAGCCTTCTCTAAAAGAAGCAAGTGCAAGTCCCAGGAAAGCAGCTACTAGCTAATGTCAGAGGATCTTTGCTTGATTCGACTTCTGCCTTGATGTGCCTCCTCCTTTTTCAATATGAAATTCGAGATTCACTAGGTTGGTCAGTCACACAAAAAGGAGTAGCGAAGGGTTCAGTTGCATTAACTTCTGCGGATACGAGGGAGAACTCGCTATTCCTAATACTAAGACTGCGTCTCTTGCATACACTTACTAAAATGCAGATAATCTTGAATGACCGTCGGGCATTTTCAGGTGGCGAAAGCCCAATGTATTCATTTTTTCTTTGATTCCGCCCGTAGGCGCTAACAAATAAGTAAGAAGCAGGTCCGATAGTGAAGGGATAACACTTGCTTGGTACAACTCTCATGTGGACGTCCTGCTTGATACAAGCAATCAGTAGAAAATAAGACAATAGGCAGAGGCTATTAGTCAAGCGGGGGATTCCCTTAGGAATTTAGTGAATATGATACCTTCTATTCTATTGATCTGGAATTGGGCCAATACGATTGATAGGTAAGGTAGTCGCCTTTTCAGGTAATGGGCTAGAGGAAGCAAATTCCTCTGTCCACGCGTGGACTAGACCGATTGAAAAGATTGGAAGGCCGGGTCAGGCAAAAAGACGGGTATGACTCTCCTAGAAGAATGGACGTGTAGAAGCATCTCGATTAGTTTATACCATTTGTAATTGGTAACGAAAAGGATTGTTGATGCTCTGCTTGTACACAAGAAGTCGAATCCGGCTTTTTCTTTTGATTATTAGGAGTATGCCAGGTACTGCTTTTGGATGATCATAGGCCCTCAGATAATGATTGTGTCAGTGCATAATGACCCGAAGTCTTAGTGTGGCTGACAAAGGGGCTTACAAGAATGAACTGTTGAACTAGCTCGCGCGGAAAAGATATATCTGTTAGTAACGAAGAAAGTGCTAATCTCGCAGTCAACTGTTAAGAAGCGGCGGAGAGAGGTGTAAATCATGAATCAGCAAGCCTTCCAACAAAGGATTTCGCAGTGGAGATTTGGTGATAGGCCTGCGTTGGCACATAAAATAAAGACTTTCCAACCCGACCATTCAAGGAAATAGACAAGATTGAAGCTCCTTGCTTGGGTTCGGTTATCATTAAATGTATAGGGCCACTTTGGGTATTGAAGTGAAGAGACTTGCATAAATATAAACTTCGGGCGTAGAAGAGAAGCCCTTTCTGATACGTCAAAAAAAGAAGCCGATTCTACGCCGTAAAGGAAGCGTGTGCCCAATCACTAACCAGGAGGTGGTGTTCATCAAGCCCTCTCTCCGGACTTAACCTAGACCTTTGTCCGGCCTAAAAACCCTTTCTATCTAAGCTAGAGTTCCATGGCTCCTCACTTAGAGAGCACCCCAATCCCATGTGCTTCTCGATATTCTATCCAGCAAGGGGCGCTGCCCTCTCCCTCGCTATTCTCCACCCTCTGACCTTCCTTTCCACATTTCTAAACAATAGGAACAAATGGGACTGAACCTGGCGTCTTTTTCCAAGCTGCCTACGTACCCTTTCTTATGTTAAGGGATCAAGTCGCGCGTAGTTCTCTTCTCTATCATTTCATCAATTAGCCTGTGCCCCGCCGGGGGCAATCCGCCCTCCCTATCCTTTGTCAAGGATCGAAATATAAAGATAAAAATATTTAGGAAGGCCACTTGAAGAAAAAGAGTTTCCGCCAAGGCGCGCACCCATTGTTCGGACCCAGAAACAGGCAAAAGTTGGAAAATAAGTCCAAAGAAAACGAAGAAGAATTTTATTTTTCCTTCCAAAATAAGAAAGAGACAGTAATCAGTAAATTTCGATACCTTTCGGTCATTGTCATTGATGCGCATTATAATTATAATAGTAAGTAGTGTGAAAATGAATATTAAAAACGCGTAAATATATATTATATATATGGCGGCTTCTTTGTTTCCTGTTACAAAACAAAGAAAGAGTTGATTAATAAGATAGAAAAGAGAAGCGAGAAAGTGCTCTGTACCATTGGTTGCTACGAAAAAAAAGAAAATGGCCAAAGCCCCGGAGAGGGGGAAGAGTATGCCTTTCAGCATGACGATGACGGGGCCCAGCCAGATACAGCCAAAGAGAATTGTCATATAGATAGCCACTAATAAGGGACGATTTTTGCGCCATTTTCGCAAACCGTAAACGAAATATGTTTGAATAAAGAGAGCTGGGCCATAATCAGCAAATAGAAAAACTCTTCCCAGCAAGACTAAAAAAAAGAGAAAATCTACCGGTAAGAATAAACGGGCGGAGAGATAGATTAAAATAGAGAGAAAGACTTCCGTGGGCTCGGCTATATTCCACAAAGTAGCGGCCGAAAGGGAACTCAAAAAAAGGCCATTTACACAGAATTCCTTTTCAAAGGGGGTAGAGGCCAGACCAACAAAATAAAGAGCGGCGCTCCCCCCCAGGATTAGAATGACTTTTACCTTTCCTAAGAAAAGGTCCGAAGGCACTGGGATTACTGCCAGCGCGGCGTAGACCGTCAACCAGAAAACAAAGTATTCGAGACTTTTGAAGTTCCATCGGCCGGCTAACCCTAAATGAGAAACCCCATTAAACAGATGATAGGACCGGGCTAAGGCCGTTAGTGTCGCTCCTATTAGCATGAGTTTTGATGAATAAAAGAAGAATTGGTAGAAAGGATGATAGGTGAAGCAAATCAAACCCATTTTCAGATAAAGAACAAAAAAAGCAAAACTATAGTGACAAGCAAAACTCCGGAAATTCTATTGAAAATGGAAAAGGTCGAACTGAGACACGATTGAGTTAGAAACATCAACTGATAACAAGGGCGAAGGAGATTCCATTGATTTCTTATCCAAATCAGGAGTGATGAAGGAAACAGTCGACGCATTGTTTCGCGCGATTTTCAGCTTCCTATTTAGTCAGCACTCCAACCACGGAGATTCTAACATACTTGGGTTGCCACGTCCTGTGGGTTAGCAGAACGAGCAAAGCTCGAATATGTTATTGCTGACAGGGGCTTCCGCGACACCCCTTTGCTACTCGATACGCAACTGCGCATCCTTCACACCCTGATTGAGTCTGATTGAGCCCTGCAGTGGTAGAACCTGGTGAACCGGGCGTACTACTTCCCAACCTTCTGTGGACCTTTCTTCTCTTATGAAATGAAACTTCTCCGCCGACAGAGTGCTTCGTTGATTCAAAAGCTATGTCCTTCCCGTTGCTGAAGCGCCTGCACTCTAGCACGGCGCTCTTTTTTAGTTTTGATATTGGCTTGACACTTACTTTACGTGATGTCACAGTTCGATTAGAGCTAGCTCGACCAGCAGCCCATCCTAACATTTTCTTCGCCGATTCATTCATTCGGTTTGAAGGGTGTTATTAGAAAGCCAAAAGAAAAGCAAGCCCCCGGAAGATAAGTTGAAGTGGGCTTCCCAAGGAAGCCTCAGAATTGACTGCAATGAGTCCATTCGCAACGAACGTTCAATGATTACTAAAACAATTAAGCACATATGATTCATCGCGTATGTGTGGCGCACTGAACACATAGTTTCCGGAAGTTGTGTGGAATGCGCTTTCTTTTCGCTCTATGGGGGCGCGCAGGGAGCTTCTAGTGCTCTTGTTTTATTTGATTGTACTGTCATTTATTTTGACTAACTCAGGAACTTTCGCTTAGGGTGCATTCCTGATAAGTAAGCCGAGTTCTTCCCTTGAAAAAAGGACTCGGTGAACGTCTTTCAATGCTTTATTTCTTAGCTTAGTTCTCCCTGCTTTATTATATTAGATCCTTGTTGCTTAAGCTTCTCTGCTCTGATAAAGCAGTCTTGTTTAAACGCATGGTTTGCTAGTAGTGAGAAATCTCGATCTTCTTAGTCTTTCGGTTCGGAAAAGGGACAACTCTTTAGGGTGAAACAGTCGCCGGGGAGTGTGCTATTCCCGCCCATACCCTTTGCACTAATGTTTCACTCGTAGTACGGCCGGCGAACTTTATGCTTAGCGCTAAGAGGTGGAGCTGCTACCCCGAAAACGGAGTTCTTGACGCATGTGTTAAGCATATGTTTTTTTCCGAATATTGGAGTTTCGGTTGTGCGATTTGGTGCACCCCTTGCCAGTTCGCCAAGGGCAAAGGGCAAGACCACTCTCTTGGGGGGCAGCAGGGTTTACATCCCCTACTCCGGGCTTGGACTCGAGGGTTTTTGAGTTCTCTCTCTTTTTCAAGAACGAGTCCTTTTCCGGCCCTCATTTTCGAAGTGAAAGAAAGGCACTTCGTTAAGGCGAGCAGGGGTCCCGCCTGAAAACGAATAGAGAGTCTTTGACTTGGAAACTTTTTTCTCTATTTTTATTTTCTTACTTATATAGGATGTTTATCAATTTGATACAGACGAGTGACGTCCGCTCTTTCTTCAAAGAGAGAAAACTCCAACCATGGGATCTAGGCTTCGCCGACTGAGAATACTTGCTGACAGGTACAGGTGAACCCCACTGTCCCCGGCGTGGTGGCGTTTGAACACTGCTCCAAGGGGCTTCAAAGAGGAGGCAAATCTCTTGCGAGGAGGAAGGGAGTAAGGATTGCCTGTGCTGGCCTCCATGGGGAGGGTAAGGTCCATACGTGCATGAGCTGCATGGCTCAGGTGAGTGCTTGCCGATACCGTGGAGCCGCCATGACCGATCTCTGGGCTTGGCTGGAATGGGATGGGAGGGCTTGTGATCTGCTCCATGGGTTGGATTAAACCGGAATTGTCTGGGTACTCTCAGATGTAGATGGCCCCATATCTGCTGAGATGCAGTCTCCATCCAAAAAGTGTTCTCTGCTAAGATTCTTCATGTCTAAAATGTGCCCTCTGTTTATTTTGTCTTTCTTCTCTTATGATTTTGATTTTTGCCCTTTCCCTAGCCTGGGAGAACTTTCATCCGACTTTCACTCACTCACTGAACACCTAATAAATCTGCAAATTTTGAATATAACGCTTTTCATTTCATGGCATCTGACTCGGGAAATTACTTAATCAATAGAGAGAAATCTGTCCTTTTAGCAGCCTTTTTTTATCTACGATACCAGCATCCACTTCTTCAACTCGAGCAATCACATCGGTTCTTCCTTCAACGGCAGCTGAAATAGCAGGGGATCTTGCTAACTGTGCTTATTCTGCTTCCTATAAAAGAGAATCTCTCTGTCAACAAAAGCCATTCTTGGCTTGGTCACATTCATTCAACCATCAACCATTTCACCCGGGATGGGCTCCTACCTTCTTTCTTTTCGTGTAGTGGGACTCCTTCTTCGTCAGTCAGAGACAGCAGCAGATAAGACAAGAGCGAGAATCGCTAATGGTTCTGTTATACGAAACTTTATTTACCCCGGGGTTCCTTCCCTCGCTTAATCGGAATCTCACTCACTCTTTAGTTTCAATGCTAAATGGGAGCCTAGTTCAATGGCAGCTTTCTTCCTAAACAGGAGAGTTCGAAGGCCCTTCTCTGCTGATTCGTCCTAAGATAAGGAAGAGCTTAACCACACCAAAGCAAATTCAACTTCCGGAGAGAAATCACAGTCGAAAGAGGAAACAGATTCAACAAGAGACAAGGCTGGTAATGACGATCCTCCAACTGCGGTTACGACGACAGTGGCAAGAGCTTCTTCTTTGCTCACATCTTATCTTTCCAGGTACTAGTGACTTCTTGCATCTCAAAAATAAGATTCTAAAAGGCTAGCTCCTTATCTCTTTACCTCTCGGCTTCTGAAACAATCCTTGTGAAAAAGAAAAAGATAGTAGCACAGGGCCTTCTCTCCATCTCAGAATAAAAGTCGAATTTTGTGCGGGTATGAAAGATAGCTATTAAAAAGCATCTTCCTTCCCCATCTGCCCTGCTCTGAACAGCGGCAACAACCAGTGATGGCATACTCTTATTATAAGAAAGAAGCATCTCCCCGAGGTCAGGGAATAGAGCTAACTGCAATTGATTCTATAGCAGCAGATCTCGCTAAGACCGGTTATGCCGCATCAAGAGCAAAGCGAGAAGAGCTGACTCGTGAACATGAACAATCGCTTATTTCACAGCTGGTTCAACTTGAGCAAGAACTGCTTCGGATCAAAGAACTATCTTCCCTTTCGACAACAGCTAAATCGCGATGCCACTTGGCTTGGGGCCGTTCCCTAAAGAATGTCTTTCCCTGGAGCCAGGTAAGTTAAGTAAGGACTTTGCCGGGGGATTTCACTCAAAACGAATTTTTCCGGGTGTAGGATCGATCCCTTCTAGTAGCCTAGCGCTTCCCCTAATTCTAGTTAGTGACTTCGCTACCTTTAATAAGCAAGACTCATTGCTGCGGGTAAGTGCCTTGATCTTGCCGTCGGTTCAGCCCTTTATGCAAAAGAAGACATTCTTATGCTTTCCCGGCTCGGTTCGCTAAAAGACCGCCCATAGATAGGTATGTATCCCCACCTCCGATTTCAGATCGAAAGACGTAAGATTCTTGACTTTATATTCGGGCATTTTAATTAAGCAAGTTCTATTTCTGTATAGATAGGCTCCACTCTCAACTGGCAAGGGTCCAAGTCCCATATGCCGAATTTAAGGAAGTCCTGTCTACATTTTCAGTCTAGTTTCCTTTTCTGTAACTCACTTCAATCAGTCTTAGTTGGTTGATGACATCCGTTGTCTTACATCTGTTATGCAAGATGCCCCGCTTAAGCTTTTGAATGCCTTTCTGCTCCTCCACCCGCAAAAAACAGAAAGAAAATCTTTCTCTGTCTCAGCTCCTGGACTGACCCGAAAAGGTAAGGGCTTTGAATTCCGATTCCCACATACACCTCGATTTTGATGCAGCCGGTCGGTCGTTACTATCTACTCGGGGCGCAAGGAAATCTCGGAAAAGCAGAAGGCCGGCTGGTCGTGTAACTTAACCAGTAATGGCCCGGTTCTCGTCCCCTATTCGATCGAGCATGCATTTAAGCCTTTCTTTTCTGATCGTGCTTAAGATTCTGTTTATAATAGGGATGAAATGGGTGAGATCTCGTTCATTGAGAACCAGGAGAAGGTGACAGAGAAGCATCCTATGTCTCCCGAGTGCAACCTGATGGCCCTCTTGGCTTATTGGCTAAGCCGATTTTTGATGTCAAATAATCGGGGTGACAACGTTCGGCTGGAGACTTTTGTCATGGCTGCCAAGCTATCTCAGGGCATCACGCTCTCTCTGTGCTTGTTTCCTAAGTCCGTAGCTCAAGTTTACCTTAGCAGCAGCAAACCTTACTTAGCTAGCCCTACCTTTAGCAAGCAAGTTAGCTACAGCTGAGCTGCCTTACTCTAACAAGTAAGCAAGTAAACTACCTTTCCTAAGCCTAAGTTTACCCGGCCTAAGCAACAACAGTTCCCTACCCGGCTACGGGCTAAGCTCACTCGTTTACCCGGTAGCTCCGTTCACTGCGTTCACTGCTACGTTCCTAGCTCCAGTTTGACTTTAGCTACGAACTCATAACTACTAGCTCTCTTAAGACATAAACTCATTCATAACAGCATCGGGATTATGGTTTCTAATTGGTCCAGAATAGGCCCTCCATCCGCCTATTATCTGACTACCCTTTTTTTCACTCAACAACAGCAACTGCGTTGCCTTACTTGGCTAGAAGTACAAGAAGGTGCGTAGCTTGTTAGGAATTAGCTGGCTTAGAGATGAGAAGACTGATTAGTAGTTCTATTACATAACTCGGGCGTACCTGCTTGCTTACCCGCTCACTCGAACAAGAACTCCAGCTTGGCCCACTTCTGGCTTTGGCTTTGCCTCATACCCGGTCTAACTAAAACTTGGACTTTGATATGTTTTCTTTAGGAGAAACTTAAATTGGCTTCGCCCCCGCTTCTTCCGTCCTCACCTCCGCCTATACGGGATCAACTGGATAAGCTGCTCTCTATTATTGATGAAAAGGGGTAGGCACAAGCACGTCATGCCCGACAAACTCACCTTGCATTGGGGAGATCAATGAACAATGGGACTGACCAAGACCGTCGACCGTCCACTCAACTCAAGACTTCGCTTGGACCGGTAATGACTAGGGGATACGCTTCAGACAATGCATCATATGAAATGGGTTCAACGTCCAGTTATGAAACCCTTGGAAGAATAGGCTGAATCGTAGACAGGGAATTTCGTTCTACAAGAGGTCTGTCTATAAAGCGGAAAAGAAGTAAACTTACTCGATCATAATGGGTGCGCGTCGCACTAAGCTAATAGCTGGCCTAGTTCGGAATGCTCAAACTAAACAAGCAAGGAGGGAGAGGAGAAGGCATTTCTTTCTAAAAGCCCTATACGGCGGCATTCATTCCCATTTCCTCGACTCGCATGGGTGGGAAATCGATTGATGAGTCAGTTACTTGACTTGCTTGCCTTTTCGATGACATTGCGGTTTAGGCTTGCCACTAGGCCTGATTCTCAAGCCTTATGAAAGCCCCTAAATCCAAGAAGAGGCTTAAGTGCAAAAAGACTAGAATGAATGCCTACTCCTTCTGAAACAAAGGATAAACTTGGGGACTTTCTCTCCTCCTTTGGACGGAAAAAGGCCTCCTCGTCGTTCATTGACCGCACGGCCAACGAACTAGGCCTAAATAAAGCTTCGCCCCACAAAAGGGAACAAATCATCAAAATGATGGAAGACCTTTCCCAGCGGCGCGGCCAATCCGGCCTTAATTCCGGGCAAAATGCCGCCGCGAAATTCACAATGCTAGTGGAAAAAAAAAAAGAGCCAATGTGTAATTGGTCTGTTCCGATTCTGATAGGTACCGGGGTGCAAGAGTTAGCCTTCATTTTTTTCTGGATAGTTCTGTTGGGGGGTAGCCGTGGGTGTGGGGGGCTTTCCCCGCGGCTGGATTGAATCCTATTCGAACTACATCTGACTTGATCCTTGCTTGGCTGGTCACTTTCATAAGGAATTCTTAAACCGCTTCCCTCCATTCAAGACAGGAGGACTGGTTAAGGTGTCAAGTCACAGGAAGGTGTCAGGTCAAAGTCAGTAGGAATGGGCCAACCCAAGCAAAGGTCAGGGAGTCGTCCCAAAGTTGAAAGATTCGTCGCACCTACGTCGAAAAGGTGCAATTCGAGAGTCATTCAAAACGTTTAAAAGGTCTGGAAGCTCTTTCTGCTCAGTCTCCATTTTTGTATTGTCCCCAAGCAGCATCCCTTCAAGTCCCTGCTATCTCGATAAGGGAGGCCGTTTCTCCTTCCCTAGAGATGGGTTTGCGGGCATCGCTCAGTAGTTTAATCTAGTGAGGGAAACCCTACTTATCATCAATAGAAAAAGAAAGAGGGGGAACATAAGAAAAGATTTGCTATGAGCGCACTTAAGAATTTCTTAGATTGGGACATGAAAGTGAGGAGACTCAAAAGGATAGATTTCGCCAACGGATTTTGTTAGAGACTTACTTTAGTACCCTACTAGTCCGCTGATCTTCCTCAAGGTCAGAGTCTCGGTCCTTCTTTCGCACCTGCATTTTCTTCGATTCAGTGGCAACCCCGGTTATCCCGACTTCCAGTTGCTAGTTTTGAGTTCCTATCCGACTAAAGAGAAGAGGGGCAACCGCAACCGATTATATATCCGCTGCTGCTTATCCGCTCTTTTTCCTCCAGGTAGGAGTACTGGCTTATTATTCTTAGAATACAAGTAAATGAATTCTTTTTACATACATAAGAGTCCGCCTTTGGTGATCAAATACAGTAATGAAGGTTTGCCTTCCCTGGAGATTGGGCTCAAGGTCATCCCTCTGTTAGTAGCGGTTCATTCTGCAAGATAGAACGAAAAGCAAATCACAGTCTTGTTTTTTGAATAGTTGGGGCAAAAGAGTGTTTTCGACCTGTAATTCATAAGATCGCAATCTGACCGCGTGGCTCGCTTGGCCTGCGATGGCCGCTTGAGTCTATAAGTTTCTTCATATGACAAGAAGGCTCCTACATGGTCAATAGTCTCGGTAGGATGACCCCGACGGTTTGCCCGAGGAAACTTTATGGAAGGGTTAACATTAGGAAGGTGTTAAGTTCGCTCATCCGAAGAAGCCTTTTTGTAAGGACCGGCTTTCACTTCTGACTCGCAACTGTACCGGGAAGGCTCATGTCTATTAAATATTCGGATTTCGGCTATGACCTTCACATCGTTAACAGTCTCGCCGAAGCTCTCATAACCGACTGTTTTTAATCTTTTTATGGATGTGATATATCTGATGTTCAATTCTGTCATAGGGGCTGCTGCACACTGATATAAATCAAATTGAATTACGTCATCCGAGTGAAAATCAGACGATTCCACAGTTTGACCTGTCTATTAATGTCACGTCCCGCCTGTGCAGACTGACCTTTCTTTCATGACACTCTCGGCCATAAGCTGTATTATGTGTTTTCGCTAGGACCGACTTCTTTCGGGGCTACTCTCCTCCCGCTAGAAATGTAATAATACATCGAGAGTCTAATCCCGTGGCCCCCTCCGGCCAAATCAGTTCATTTCGCTCTCAGCTACCGCTCTTCGTTTAGGACGGACCGCTCTTCCTTCCTCTTCGGGTCCTCCTTGACTTATCTTTCTCCGGTCGTCCCCTCCGATCATGATCTACTTACTCCCTGTGATATAGCTTATGTTCAATAGGATCGAGACTACTCTAACAATTGAAAATGAAAGGCAAGCAGGAATTGAACCCACTAATGGGCCAGCGCTTGGCGTTTACTCTAGCCCGTCTTTATAGGATAGACCTATTTATTCAGTTGTCTTTCCCCTTACCTTATCAGTAGATCGGTTGAGGCCCGACCCTTGGGGTTTCCGACCTTGATGCCATAGTTTGGAGGGGGCTGAGCAGTGGGTTGGAAAGAAAGAGTTGTAGAAAGAGAGGAATCGAGAGAAAGTGCACTTTCCCTTGATGTCAGTCTATTCCAACAAAGCACACAATAAGTGAGATGAGCCTGCCATCTCTATTGGCCCGTCCTGTGCCAGTCGAGGTAAGGAGCTGATCAGGGCATTCATCCGTCGGATTAGTCTAACTCGGTCAATGCATGGATTAATGTTATATCAGTATCAGTTCTTTCCTTCTTCATTGGGATTAGAAGAAAGTCTCCGTAGGCCCGCAACTCCCCTCTTCGTTCAATCTTAACTATGCCAAGGGTCATCGAAGAACCAACCTTTCTGCCTTTCCCTTGCCCGGGTCAAAGAAAATCAAATATGTAACGTAACGGCAATGACAGCTAAAATAGCAACATGAGATAGGAAAGAGCTGACCCGGAAACGGCATAGGAAAGATGTGATCCAGTAATTTGTGTAAAAGAAAGATGATCAGGCGGGTAGCCTAGCTAACACAGCTATGGAAGTTCGATTCTTCCTTGATTGATGTTTTTTTCTGGTATGCCGCTCCACTCTTTTCTCTTTTTTGGCATGAACATATAGCATGTGTGCCGTGAGGTCAATCACTCTCAGTTCTTCTTTAGAAATTGTCGAACATGATGAAGAGCTCTTATCGGCTTGAGGCTTCTTTTCAAGCCTTTTCAAGCTGAGTAGAAATATCGTAAGAGAATAAAAAAAATGTACGCCCGGTTCACCAGGTTCTACCACTGCAGGGCCCAGTTGCCATTCTCCCTTTACTAAAGTCGTCCAAGGGACTGGATCCCAGGCTTAAAAAAGCGGATTTGGTCTATCTTTAAGAAGCGGTGGTCATACTCTTGTATGGCTCCGCATGGGGTTCAGCGGAAGCCCCACTCTCCACCTTAAGAGGGCCGACGGTCGAATAGATCGTTAGGAGAGGTTGTCATCATGACCGCTGAGGTTGTGGTGGTGGAAGCTTGTATTTAACTTAACTGCTGAACATGCAACAGTTATTTCGATCGCTTCTTAGGATAGAACCAATATTGAAAGGCAAATTTTCTTCCAATAGTTCGACCTTTTCCATTTTCAATAGAATTTCGGGAGTTTTGCTTGTCACTATAGTTTTGTTTTTTTATCTTCTTTGTCTGAAAATAGGTTTGATTGGTTGCTTTTTTTCCTGGGTTTCCAAGGTGGGGTTCCTTTTAGGCGGCCGCGCCCTCTCTTTCGTGTTACTCAAACTGGGATGCTCCGGGGGTCTGGCCTGGGCCTTTGCTTTAGTTTGCAAAGCCTTCCTCACTGCCGAGGCAACCCCCTTTGTGCTATATATGGTTCCGTCGGGCGCATCAACCTATCCAACCCAAGAAGCGCCAAGCGTGCCCGATCTCACGCAAGGCTTGCATACGGATTCGGGCGATCCTGGTTCGATCATATATAGGGCCCCCAGCCCGGGTGGTCCGGTGGAAATCCTCGAGATTCCCGAGAGCCCTTCCAACCCCTCCCCGGGACCTTCTCAGCCGGTACCTCCTCTTCCGGCCCCTTCCGGCCCATCAAGCTCGTCCTCGTGGACGGAGGATCCATTTGAGCTGCGGGTCTTATTAGAACCCTTTTCCGAAACGGAAATGCAGGGAACGGCGGTGAATTCTTCGATCCCAAGGGTGGCGCGCGATGAAGCGGGCCCCTCGCATCAAGCAGCTATTGTTCACAATAGCAGCTTGGAATCCTCCATCAGGAGTCGAATAAGGTTCCTGGAGGAGGATTCCACCATCTTTCTCCTTGACAAAGAGACAGGGGAATACTGGAAAGAGGTGAAGGAAACCCTGGATCAAGCTCCCACTCAGGAGGAGTATAGGCGTTTACTCGAATTCGAGAACCGAGATCTCCAGATCCGGGAGCGGAAACATGCCTGTCTTTCTCTCTTTCAACAAACACTTTCGAACCATCCTGCCTTGGGCGAAAATGCCGCCTACAATCCTAAAGAAGCCTTTCTCGATTTCTTTGACGAGAAGCGGGACGGGCTGGACAAAACCCACCTAGAGTGGAGCCCGGAACAAAGAGACAAAGAGGAAATAGAATTTATAGATAGAGTTGAGCAAGATATCAGAGAACGCGGCCCCGACTCTCACTATATAACTGAGATTTTAGGGGATAACGGGTAAAAACGCTTTGCCTTACCTATGATTCTCCTTCGGACTCTCATTCTCATTTTTGTTTTCGTATTATGGATCTTGGTTACCATGGCAGTTAGACTATTAGAAAAAAAGAAAGGACTTCTAAGAGATTCTATGTGAGACAAAGAAGGGGTAAGCATCGATTTTAGGCTTCTGTTCTAGTTCCAGGAGGGCTTTAGGACTTGACTAATATTAGTCAAGGGTGTCTACGAGAAGGCGGATCTTAGAGATTTCCTCGTTCATGATCTCTAATCCTTTAAGTAGATTGGGCAGGGGTAAGACTATGTATGGTCTCTTCACTAAGCTTTGATCTACGCGCACTAGTTTCCTCGGCGATTAATGTCCTTCTGCTGGTCTTTCGTCCATTGTCTATGGTCTCCGGTAAGTAGTCTATAGTTCACTTTTGTCTATGGCCTGTCCCGCTCTCTTTTTAAGTTAGTTATTAGTACTTCGGAGTGGTGCAGACTCTCCGGCTTGGCTATTGAATGAATAATCTTATGCTTGTCAGGTCCACTCCTGGGTCTTCTCTTGTCTATCGTCCACTTCGGTGACTCCAACCCCGGAAACATGATCTCTTCTACTAACCTCTTCACATGAACTTTCGGAGTCCCTATCTAATAGTCACCCCCCTTCCTTACTGACTAAGGTTAAGGTAGTGTCAACCAAAGGCGCAAGAAGTTCTCACATGAATAGACGTTTGAATATTCGCCCCATACTTGAACCTTCGATCACTCGGATTCGTCGTTCACCTTCTTAAATCGACGAAGCCTACTCGAACTTCGTATTCCCTGCCACCATACGAAACTAATAGCTAGAAAAACAAGCTATTCCATTTAAGGCATAAGATGAACCAAGGAATCCAACCAAATAAAAATGAATAGGCATGTGAGAACAGCATTGCTTGCATTGATTCAATTGATTTGAAGCGGCGGTTATACTATATATACAGACATAGTTTTCACTAGGGGTTTTTATCGAATTGGTCACAAGCCCGTCAAAAGCAACCTCAGTAGAAAGCCACTCTTCCAGAGTCTCGTCCATCGTCTGCTTAGGCGACTATTTAATAGCCTTTATATCTGCCTGTGAGTTAGGCCGAATACTCCACTATACTATATAGGCTAGGCTCCTTCCTTTGTTCTTTTTAATATACACTAAACCGAAAGTCTTGGTTTCAATGACTCCCCAAGCCATGACCTATTTGATCCTTCAGAACCAACTTCAGCATTGAGTAAAGAAAAGAAGAATTCACTATTTGATCCTTCAGCCGGGTGGACATCAAAATCTTCACTTTCATGAGCAGGAGCTGGAGTTTAGGAATCGGGTATAGATGCTAGCCATTCTATAGACGAGAGACCCGCTGACCCACTAGTGGTTTTATAAGGGGAGTTGATAAAAGACAACAGGTTTAAGACAAAGGTATGGCACGGGAGATGGAGCGAAAGCACAAGGCCGGTTCTCATCAACTGAGAGCTCCACTCCAAGAGAGGGAAAGCAGCACAAGGTGAATTCCGTGAGACCTATGAATGCTTTGAATGAGATCTATTAGGTTAGGAGACCCTTTGACCATTTTAAATCCATGTAGAACAGTAGAATAGAACGTCGAAGAGAAAAGGCCTTTTAAGGATATGGGAATCAAGGTGAGAGCCGTGGCCGGGTACGAACGATGGGGCGTCGGGTTCCAGAAGTCTCATGTTCGGAACGTGGGAGAGCTCGACTTGGGGCCTAAGATATGAATATAAGCTTGGATTAACCAACAAACACGTAGCATGCGCTGGAAGGATGGAGAGGAAGCTACTGTAAAAGAAGGCAGTAGTTGAGCAAGTGACATTGGTTGAAGTTCAATATGAATATGCATCATCCACTGGAGAATAAAGATGAAGACTCCGCCGAAGATGTCGAATATTTAGAATATGATTAAGACGAGTCGAGTTAGAGCACGGATTTCAATTGTTCTCTTACAGTTCCTCCACCGAACTGTAGTACAGAAGGAATAGCCGTGACGCGGTCGGTCGCCAAGCCCGTCTCTCTCTCGTTGTTGCGCGCCTTTACTCTACAGAACCAGCATAGCTCGCAGACGAGCACGCTACTGAGGCTCGAACTGATAATGCCCTTGCTTGGGGAGGAAATCTGTACGCGCTTTTCCACCTGGCGAGAAAGAACTCCAGACGATCCATTAGTGAGAAGTGAGTACGATCCCGTTGTTTGGCGTGGTGGTTTGAATTTATCAGCAAAGCAGCACAGTCTAATTACAAATAATCGTTTGCAAGGCATGGGTAGGGCATTTTACATAATCCGCTCACTTCTTTTCTTCATTTCGTAAAGTCTTGTCGTACTACGTGACGTTTGAGAGGACCTAATAACTACCAGCCCAGTGAGGCCTCGCCGTCACATTACCCGGCTCCAACTACTGATGAATGAGTCAATGAGTGAAGTACGGATTGAGGAGTAAGGTGAGTACGTACAATCAGTAAGTGTAAGTGTCTCCGTTGACTCCACACACAACTAAGGCAAATGAAGAACAGTAGTTCGCAACAAGCTAAGCTAATCCTCCAATCGAGCAGTCTAGCCAACCGTTGCTTGCGTTCAAGCCGGATCCAACTGATCCAAGCCGAAAGAATACAACGATATCACTGCCTCGTCACCGAGCGAAGAAGCAGGAACCCGAAGAAAGGTTTAAAAGAGTCCTTTTTATAAACTCACTTCCCGCCGGTTTTTCCCACTTTCTTGTCGAAGTGGACTAACAAACAGCATCTTTGCGGAAAGCGTTCAGACTTTTTCTTGCGCTGCTTGTAACATTATTAGTCTAGTCTGGTTGTCATGACTTTGCGTCTGTGTCAGACACTTTATGAACTAACAGAGAACAAGGCGGCTACAGGAGACGGGAGCTACCCACGTGAGCCCACACCATCCATCTTCGTTCTGAAGCTTAAGAAGGATATCGAATGTATCGAATTTCACTAATTGCTTATCTTATAAAGGTCTTGGCACTGAATAAAGATCGGATCTTCTTACGCCAGCCAATGCGTTTGATAGTTCCCTCTTACTTAGGCATAATTCATGCCATCGTATTATGAAAGAGCCATATTCTGCACCCCCCGCCAATCTTGAAGGACATAAAACAGCAGACTATGTGGATCATCGGATGTGGACTATTCGTTAGTCACTATAAACCACGGGAATGGATGGCTTTCTGCTTGCACCTGCCCCAAGCTTACTGTCCCTCTTTCCTGCCTTCCCCAGAGTTCTTCCTTAGAGGGTTGGCACAAAAGCATCAGATATTGAAACTAATAGCAAAGAAGGCTAGGCTCCTCGAACCAGATTCTATTAGATCTTCCTATACCGTAATTCGCTAATCTCGATGAAAGAGCAGGTAACTACATAAGGCAGCTTTCCCCGCTCTGTCTTCTCTACGATTTACGGGTACTTACTCGTGCACGGAATCAAACAAGAGGAGGTTGCCTGATGGGACGTCGGCCTTTGCAAAGGACTTTGCCGGGGTTGAACCCCTCTCTTCTAGTAGCCGCCCTTCCTCCAAGACTTGAATCAGGAATATCTTTTCTGTACTATGCTGCCTTTGGCCCTGCGCCTGGTCTTTCTTCTTTCTCGCCTTGGCCTTTTGCCTGTGAAATTCAAACATTGCTTTTCCCTCACTCCTTGAACAAGAGTTTACAGCTGACCCAGAGCTAGCCACACCTCCGAAAGACTCCATCACTTGACACTTTTTTATTCACACCGAAGAGCTAGTGCGCAACTAGTGCCCAATGAAGACCCAAGCAATGCATCGAGAAGGCGAAAGAGAGAAGCCAGGAAAGCCCTATCTCTATCTCTTCCTGACAAGGAGAAGGAGTCCGTTCATGGTATAATAAGGCCTATTCTTTCAGAGCGGAAGAGAAAAGCTTCCATTGGTCTTTTCGAGACGAGACTTCTTCCTCTTAGGGGAGAAGAAAGACAAGAAAGAGGAGACTATTTCAACAAGGCTACGAGTTCTGGCATACTTTACTTTCGATTGGATGTCGTACTTGACTTTCTAAAGGATGTCCTACTTGACTTCTATTTCATATTTCACCGAACCCTACTTCACTCAATCAATCTCCTAATCTTAATCCTACCGCCCTTACTACAACTAAACCACCAACAGCGGGAGAGCCTACATTACTATAGAATGATAGATGTGCAGCGCATTCTGTAAGGCTAACAACTCATTCTTCAGCAACTCATTCTCTAACAGGAAAAGCAAAGACCTCATCTACCGCATCAACAGGTAATCCCGCATCTGATAAGGCAAGTCTCCTTCCCGTAGCAAAGCTACGAAACTACGCTATGAAAAGCAATCTGCCCAAGGAGGGCTAGCTAGTCTAGTCTAATGCTAGGCTAGGTGATTCCTCTCTATCAATGACTGAAGCAACATCCAGAGAGAGAGCTCACTATACCACCAGGTTGCCGCATTTGCTTATGAAACAAGAACTGAGCATAAGTATTATTTCTTAGGGTAGTCAGTCAAAAAGGAATGTCATCCCTCAAGATGGTACGTTTGATCAGCAGAAACCAATGCGATGGATAGAGAAGTGCAGTTGTTTAAGATCTTTTGATCTATCTTCTGCTACGGATCGATTCCCCCTTTTATTTCAAAGGGCAGTAATAGAAAGTCTGTTTAACCGGGTAGTTGCCCATGCGTGGACCTTTAGTGGCTTGGAAGTTAATGTATTCCGGGCCCCTCAAGGTACCCTTAGAGAAGATATAAAGTTTATTAAGTTCTCTACTGGGCAACCTCTTGGTTTCCTTTCCTCTCTTCTCTTGAACTTTCGTTAAAGTGGCTTCCTGTAGGGGCCTTTGAACGGGCCTTGGTGGGGATATCTCAAATGGGGGCTTACAGCTCGTTTAGCTCATAACAGCAAGACATATTTGAAGACAGTTTTTATCGCCTAGCTGGGGCCGTAGCCATTACTCGTGTGGGGCCGTCCCTTGCTCGGCTATTCGAACTCGCCTTAGGGCATACTTATTAGATCCCGCGCTGATTTATTGGCAGAGGGGAAGCGCCACTTAGAGACTTTGAATCTGAAGGGTCGGGAAAGCCCTAAAGGTAAGAAGGTCTTTGTTCAAGTCAAGTGACTTAGCTTAGAGAAAGAAAAACGTTAGTGAAGTGTCGGGAGATGCGTACAGTTTCGGCACTCGAAGAAAAGCTACTTCTTTGATTGTTCCGGGAAGTACTACTTGAAAGTCAAGCTCTTTGTTGCAAGCCAAGCAGAATAGAAGATAGAGGAAACCGGAACTTTAGCTAGTAGACAAACGACTTTCGTTAGCAAGCGGTACTCTCATCGAGTAGGGCAAATCTCATACCCAATCGAAAAAAAAGGTCTTGGAATCGACTTAGAGAAAACAACTGCTTTTCCGTTAGCGAGTACAGTTCAAGCGGAACTGAGACTTGAACCTGAGACTCAAGGTCAAGTGCCTACGTAACTATCCGGTCCGGTAAGTGAAAGAAAGAAGGTTCGGGCTGACTAGGCTAGCACGACGGGAGAGTCCTTACCCTGCTATCGACGCATTGGCTCTTTTCCTGACATCAAAGTTATCTCTTAATAGAGTAATCTGTTTCGGTGCCAATCAAGAAGCTGGGGAAATAGTACGTGCGCGTGTCACGATTGGTAGTGGGTAGAAGGGTGGAAAAATACCTCTAACTATTGGTTTCTTGTTCTTTAGCCTCCGGTGGCAACAAGCAACTCCAGAGCGCGCGTTAGCGAAAGCCGTTGCCCCGGGCAGAGGGGCATCTAAATGAAATATGTGAAATAAAGTAGCAGCCTTTCGGGGTAATTTGCGTAGCGGTCTCATTTCAAAAATGGCTCCCCAAAACGAACATGTCGCTGAAACTCCGTATTTTCGAACTCATATTCGTCTAAGTTGGCTGCAAATGATCAGGTGGAGGTTACTGCGGTTGAGATTTCATACGGAGTAGGAGGGTCAGTTCACCCAGCTCTTGTCTTGCGAGTAGAGTAGTGAATTCTCCCAGTGATGATTAGGCGTACTAGTCTCATAGTGAGCTAGATGATCGGGCACCCTATTCATATTTGTTTGTAGCTTCATAGGTATAATAACTGGTTGAAGGAAACTCCCCATGGTGATAATTTGTCTCGGCCTCCGCGTGTCCCCCCTCCTCTGGTCTTCCGTTCAAAAACTTCCTTTCTTCTTTTGAATAGGAACAGCAGCTGGTTATGGAATAAAGTAATGTTAATTGAGCGAGCCCAGCGCTTAATCATAGACGAGCCAGGGGGTGGTTCTTTCTCGCCCCTGAATAAACCCTTCAATTGAGCTTTAGTTTGTACTCCCCTTCCGGTTAAAAAGTATGTTCATCGGTAAGGGCTGGAGTGGACAATACGAATTCCCTTCTTTTGCACAAGGGGAGTGATCAATGACTGGAGTGGAGCTAAAGGATTCCTTTCAGGCCGGAAGCCCAAGCGGAACGGGCTACAGAATCAGAAAAAAGTCGAACCAAAGGCACAAGGTCTTCTCCTCAGAAGAAGCTGGATAAAGGACGATGGCTTCTGTTAGGAAGTTGAGTGGAACCTCTTTCCTAGCCTTCTCCTCTCCCTCTGGTGTAGCAACCGACCCCGAAACAGACGCAAAAGCCAATGGAGCAGGTTATAGAACTGGTACTAGTAACTGTTTCAGGTCTATTTCCGTACGTAAGAGTAGCGACTTCCCTAGGAGAAGGATGAACGAATGACATCATGTATGAAATTATTACCAACCTACTTATTCCGGAAGTAAACTCCTCGCTACCGGGGCAGAAAGGCTAGTCAGTTTACTTGGAGTAGCTTTCCCGCTGCCCTTCCAGTTGAAGTCATAAGGTAAGCAAGCCTCTCTAGTGAGAGTTCTTACATTGAGAGAAAACTGACTCCTATGATAGTGCTAGGTCCTTCTATTCCTAATCCCTCTCATGTCGATCCATTGTCTAAGGGTTAGAGGGTAGTAAGGGTCTAACCTTGTAAGGCAGGATAAAGAGGAAGCCCTATTCTGTACTATGTCTTAAGTGAGCAAGCCTATGAGAAAGCCGATTTTTTAGAAAGTGAGTTTGAAAGAAGGAGGGACAAGATCAATAGGGCAAATTCCTGATCACTGGAACTATTCCTCTTTTCTAAAGGAGTTGATAGGGCTCGCGCTTCAAATCCCTCTCTTTATTGGTCGAGAAAATCCCTTTTTTGTGTTTTTGCCGCCCTTACCGATAGCTAGAAAATAGATTACGAGGATCGGATCTAGAGTGCCTAAAGCTATTGATAGCGGATATCGGGACTCTTAGAAGTTTCATTTCTTTCGCGAACAAAAAGGGCTTTCATAAGGGTTTTCCAGTCTCTGGGTAAGATGTTTTCCACCTAGGGCCCGTAATAGTGGGATTTCTCCTATTGCCATTGTATCACTCCTGGGAGAAAGCTAAGGATCTTTGGGAAGCAAGCCCAATTGGAGTGCTTAATAAGGTCTTCACCTGGAGTTCCCCTTTGGTAAGCCCTGTAAATGTAGGGCCAGTTTCCTGTAAGGCAATGGAAGATCTAGTACCTGTTGCAGAAAAAGACTTCTTCCTGCCATCCAACTGCAGCTAAGCTAAGCCCATTAAGTTCCAGTCTTCTTTTGGTCGGGAGTCCTAAGCCCTGGGAGCAGTCTCAGGGTAAGCCCCATAAGTTGCAGCAAACAAGTCAAATGGCAAAGCAGGAAAGACGGCAAG